AGGAGGAAGCTGTGACACGTTCACTAAAAAAAAATCCTTTTGTAGCGAATAATTTATTAAAAAAAATAAATAAGCTTAACACAAAAGAAGAAAAAGAAATAATAATAACCTGGTCCCGGGCATCTACCATTATACCCATAATGGTTGGCCATACTATTGCAATCCATAATGGAAAGGAACATTTACCTATTTATATAACGGATCGTATGGTAGGACACAAATTGGGAGAATTCGCACCTACTTTAAATTTCCGAGGACATGCAAAAAGCGATAATAGGTCTCGTCGTTAAATTTGTTTATATATTATTAAATTAAATAATATTATTATAATAAAATAATATATATATAGATATTTATCATTGATTAGTAGGAATTGATTAGTAGGAGGCGAACTTTATGAAAACAGAAGTATACGCTTTAGGTCAACATATATCTATGTCTGCTCACAAAGCGCGAAGAGTAATTGATCAAATTCGTGGGCGTTCCTACGAAGAAACACTTATGATATTAGAACTCATGCCTTATCGAGCATGTTATCCCATTTTCAAATTAGTTTATTCTGCAGCAGCAAATGCTAGTTTCAATATGGGTTCGAATGAAGCAAATTTAGTCATTAGTAAAGCCGAAGTAAATGAAGGTACTATCGTGAAGAGATTAAAACCTCGAGCTCGAGGGCGTAGTTTTGCCATACACAAACCTACCTGCCATATAACTATTGTAATGAAAGATATATCCTTAGGTGGATATATAGATACCGACTCTATTACGTGGTCACAAAAAAAAAAATGGAAAAAAAAAGATACAACTATGTCGTATTCTGATATGTATAGTAATAGTAATGGGGGAACATGGGACAAAAAATAAATCCAATTGGTTTCAGACTTGGTACAACCCAAGGTCATCATTCCCTTTGGTTCGCACAACCAAAAAATTATTCTGAGGGTCTGCAAGAAGATCAAAAAATAAGAAATTATATCAAGAATTATGTACAAAAAAATATGAAAACATCCTCTGGCGTTGAGGGAATTGCGCGTATAGAGATTCAAAAAAGAATCGACCTGATCCAAATCATAATCTATATGGGATTTCCAAAAATATTAATTGAAAGTCGACCCCGAGGAATCGAAGAATTACAGATGAATTTACAAAAAGAATTTAATTCTGTAAATAGAAAACTTAACATTGCTATCACACGAATCGAAAAGCCTTACGGAAACCCTAATATTCTTGCAGAATTTATAGCCGGCCAATTAAAAAATAGAGTTTCTTTTCGCAAAGCAATGAAAAAGGCTATAGAATTAACTGAACAAGCAGATACAAAAGGAATTCAAGTGCAAATTGCAGGACGTATTGACGGAAAAGAAATTGCGCGTGTTGAATGGATCAGAGAGGGTAGGGTTCCACTACAAACCATTCGAGCTAAAATTGATTATTGTTCCTATACAGTTCGAACAATCTATGGGGTATTAGGCATCAAAATTTGGATATTTATAGACGGGGAATAATAAAATAAACCTTTATTTCCCTTTGCATTCTATCCGGCGATGGAACAAAAAGAGAAATTCATTTCTTATTTTTATTTTCTCTTCAATAAAAAAATGAACAAACAATTATAATTCTATAGGGTTTAATAAAAATTAAATTAATCTTTTGATAAAATTGCTATGCTTAGTGTGTGACTCGTTGGTTTTTTGAGGGTTAGTAACCAGCCCCATAGTATAAACAAATAACTATCGAAGTAATAACCAACTCATCCCTTCGTATTATCTGGATCCAAAGAACCAGTCAAGATATGATATATTGTTCATATTGTTGTAGCAACTGAAATACTTTTTCATTAAAAAATCTGTGTCAATTCAATAGAAATAAAAAAGAAAGGGTATGGATAAATGGAAGGATGAAAGAAAGAAAGAAAAAGAATATTGATGATATAAAATTCCAATATGTAAGGTCTATGAGTCATCTCATAAAAAATCTGTGTAATAAAGCATCAATAAGGATTCATCATTAAAAGGATCTGCTCATCGAACAAAAAATAAAGAGCTTCGAGCCAATAAAGACTAAGAATATTGACTCAAGAACTAATAGCTCCATTGTAGAATTCAGTCAGACCTAACCATTAAGTAAGAAGGGATGGGAACGATGGAACCTGTGAACTCAAAAGATTCTAGTGAAAATGAATTCGAATGATTCATTGATCGGGATGGCGGAACCGACCAGAAACCAATTAATCTATTCGGAAAAGTTATGAACTAATGATAGAACTGAAATAGAAATTGAAAGAGTAAATATTCGCCCGCGAAAACTTTATTTTCTTGGATTGCTAAATTAGGGTCAATCTAATACGATAAAGAGTAAAACAAAAGAAAGATTCCTTTTAACATTCTAAATCTAAAATAGATAAATATAAGAAAAAATAGTTATTTAATATATTTAGTTTCTATTATCTATACTATACAAACAAGATATACAAATTAATAATGGATTTGATCTAGATTAAATGAAATCCATGAGTCAGCAGATTACTTATTAAATACATGTATATCTAAATTATATTATATCTGAATTGAATTCTAAATCTTTAATTTGAATTTATTTTTATTCGCGAGGAGCTGGATGAGAAGAAACTCTCACGTCCAGTTCTGTAGTAGAGATGGAATTCAAAACAAACCATCAACTATAACCCCAAAAGAACCAGATTCCGTAAACAACATAGAGGAAGAATGAAGGGAATATCTTATCGAGGTAATACTATTTGTTTTGGTAAATACGCTCTTCAGGCACTTGAACCCGCTTGGATCACATCTAGGCAAATAGAAGCAGGTCGACGAGCAATGACACGAAATGCACGTCGCGGCGGAAAAATATGGGTTCGTATATTTCCAGATAAACCAGTTACAGTAAGACCCGCAGAAACACGTATGGGTTCAGGTAAAGGCTCTCCCGAATATTGGGTAGCTGTTGTTAAGCCTGGTCGAATTCTTTATGAAATGGGTGGAGTAACAGAAAATATAGCCCGAAGGGCTATTTCAATAGCAGCGTCCAAAATGCCTATACGAGCTCAATTTATCATTTCGGGCTAAAAAAGAAATAGGCCTTAATTAAAAATAGCAGATGCAGGTTTCTTTTTTTGGACAAATAATATTTCTTTTTTTCTTTGACCCTTGTATTGTAAAAACAGATAAAAAAAAAAAAAAAATGATATGATTCAACCTCAGACCCATTTGAATGTAGCAGATAACAGCGGGGCTCGAGAATTGATGTGTATTCGAATCATAGGAGCTAGCAATCGTCGATATGCTCATATTGGTGACGTTATTGTTGCTGTGATCAAAGACGCAGTTCCAAACATGCCTCTACAAAGATCAGAAGTGGTCAGAGCTGTAATTGTACGTACTCGTAAAGAACTTAAACGTGACAACGGTATGATAATACGATATGATGACAATGCTGCAGTTGTGATTGATCAAGAAGGAAATCCAAAAGGAACTCGAGTTTTTGGTGCGATTGCCCGAGAATTGAGACAGTTCAATTTTACTAAAATAGTTTCATTAGCTCCCGAGGTATTATAAAATGAGACCACGATATGGTTATAGTAGGGTATTTAAAAGAAATAGATTAAGATTCATTTAGTAGATTTTGTCTCACGTATATACCTTTCAAAATTCATATTCATAAACAAATACGAAAAAAAAAAAAAAGAAAAACATGTTGATTATATCCAAATTTGGAGGCACCAATAATTTTAATTAATCATGGGTAGTGATACTATTGCTGACATAATAACCTCTATACGAAATGCCGATATGTGTAGAAAAAGCGTGGTTCGAGTAGCATCTACTAATATCAGCGAAAGTATTGTGAAAATACTTTTACGAGAGGGTTTTATCGAAAACGTGAGAAAACATCGAGAAAACAACAAATATTTTTTGGTTTTAACCCTACGACATAGAAGGAATAGGAAAAGCGCTTATAGAAATCTTTTAAATTTAAAACGGATCAGTCGGCCGGGTCTACGAATCTATTCTAACTATCAAAGAATTCCTAGAATTTTAGGTGGGATGGGTGTTGTAATTCTTTCTACATCTCGGGGTATAATGACAGACCGAGAGGCTCGACTAGAAAGAATAGGCGGAGAAATTTTGTGTTATATATGGTAATCTTTCTAATATCCGAATTGAATATGAAACTTCTTATTTGTGAAAAACAAAAGAGAAGTGGGTTGTCTAATAGGGTTCTTCCTCCACTAGTTAATACTTCAAGGGGGTTTTGCCTGGAATGAAAGAACAAAAATGGATTCATGAAGGTTTAATTACTGAATCGCTTCCCAACGGTATGTTCCGGGTTCGTTTAGATAATGAAGATATGATTCTAGGTTATGTTTCAGGAAAGATCCGACGTAGTTTTATACGGATACTGCCAGGCGATAGAGTCAAAATTGAAGTAAGTCGGTATGATTCAACCAGAGGTCGTATAATTTATCGACTCCGCAACAAAGATTCGAAAGATTAGGTGTTTCCCTATTTATTTCGTAGGAATACCATTAAAAATTTCAAGAAACTTATTTTCTTCCAAGAAGTAGATTCAAAATTAAAGTAAGGAGTGGCAAATATGAAAATAAGAGCTTCCGTTCGTAAAATTTGTGAAAAGTGTCGACTAATACGTCGTAGGGGACGAATTATAGTAATTTGTTCTAACCCAAGACATAAACAAAGACAAGGATAATAAGAGACCTGATATACAAATAGGGAATCTGTTTTGACATGAAATGGATATATCCATATATCTCTGACTCAAATTTATGAGATGATAAAATATGGCAAAAGCTATACCGAAAAAGGGTTCACGTGGACGTATTGGTTCACGTAAGAGTACACGTAAAATACCAAAGGGGGTTATTCATATTCAAGCAAGTTTCAATAATACCATTGTGACTGTTACAGATGTACGGGGGCGGGTGGTTTCTTGGTCCTCTGCCGGTACTTGTGGCTTCCGAGGTACAAGAAGAGGGACGCCATTTGCTGCTCAAACCGCAGCGGCAAATGCTATTCGTGCAGTAGTAGATCAAGGTATGCAACGAGCAGAAGTCATGATTAAAGGTCCCGGTCTCGGAAGAGACGCAGCATTACGAGCTATTCGCAGAAGTGGTATACTATTAACTTTCGTACGGG